TAGAAAAGTGGATTCGTTCCACAAAGGTTCCAGAAGATGTTAATGGTAAGCAAGAAGATTGTTTACGAAGAAACAACAAGAAAAATTCATATTCTGATACATAAGAGTTATATAGGAATCGAAATAGTCTTTTATTTTCTTTTTTCAAAAGAAAAATCGATTTCATTGAGGTAATAAGACTATTCCAATTCGAATAGTAGTTGAGAAAGAATCGCAATAAATGCAAAGATGGAACATCTTTGATCCGGTATTGAAGGAGTTGAACCAAGATTTCAAAATGGATAGGATAGGGTATTTCTATATGCGATAGATAATGTAAATGCAAAAATTTGTCTTCTAAAAAGGGAAATATTGAATGAATAGATCGTAAATTCTGAAACTTTGGTGTTTCTTTTTCTTTCGGACAAGAGAATTCTCGTAGCGAGAATGGGATTTCTACAACGATCGCAAACCCCTCAGATAGAATCTGAGAATAAAACTCAGAATAAAAAAAATTGTTGTAATCCAACAATTGATCTTGGTTAGGATGATTAACCGAGTTAATCCAAAAATTCTGCTGATACATTCGAATAATTAAACGTTTCACAAGTAGTGAACTAAATTTCTTGTTATTACAACTAACAATTTCCACAGGTTCGGAACCTTTTAATCCATAATCATGGGCAAATGCATAAATATACTCCTGAAAGAGAAGTGGGTAAACGAAGTATTGTTGACGAGATTTCTTTTTTTCTGAATACCCTTCCAATTTTTCCATTTGTATTTCTACTTGAATTAGAAAGAAGAAGCATTTCTCGGTTTCTCAAATGATGATACATAGTGCAATATGGTCAAAACAGGGTGTTGCATTTTTTAATACAAACCCTGGAAAGAAAAGGAATCTAATCCACAGATCTTTTCCTTTTCTATCCAATTAATTTATGTTTGTTCTAATTACAAAAGAGAACAAATCTTTTATTTTTGCAGGCCAATCGCTCTTTTGACTTTGGAATCCAGTCTCTTTATCAATATACTGCTTCTTTTACACATTCAATCCATAACATCCCTTTTCAATCTATAATCAAGAATAATTAGGATTTCTAAAAAAAAAAAGAAAAAATCAAGGGTCCGTTCATAGGAAAACCCAATCTTTCCCCGCATCAGGCACTAATCTATTTTTAACGTCTAATTAGATCGGGGAATCATTTCAATTAAGAAGTTAAGCTCGTTGCTTTTTATTTTACCAGAATTGGAGCCAGGCTCTATCCATTTATTCACTAGACCCAGAAAATCGGAATTTTTTATTCCATTCCAAAAATCAAAAATAAGAAATTGATTTTATTACGACATGCTATTTTTTCCATTCATTACCCTTGAGGATCAGTCGTGGTCTTCTAGACTCTACCAAGAGTCTGGACGAATTTGTTGCTTCATCCAAATGTGTAAAAGATCATAGTCGCACTTAAAAGCCGAGTACTCTACCATTGAGTTAGCAACCCAGATAAAATAGGATCTTAGATACGATCAAAACCCAAAAATCAATGGAATTACACCGCACGCTCCTGTCAAAACATTGAACTAGCAAAACATTAAAAGAAAGATTTTATCGCCCATTAAAAACACTCAAATGCCAAAATGAACAGGTCCGGCTAAATTTCACTAAGGTTAAAAAAGGAGCGGCCCCAATCACGATAGCAAAATTGTCATTTTTTTAGCAATTTATATTTCTTTATATAAATAAATCTTGTATGAGAGTACATGCAAGAGGGACAACCCTATCATTTGAGCGAAGTGTAGACAGAAAAACCTAATATGGAGTGAGGATAAAGAGACCTATCTATCTACAAATTCTATTTGTTCAATAGACCTTTGTCAATGGAAATACAATGGTAAGAAAACAAATTAGATAGAAAAAGTAAATAAAATAAGGGCTTATGTTGGATTGGCACGACATAAATCCAGTCAAAAATAGGACTAAGAAAGAGGCAAATTGTGTCTAAATAATTAGTTCTTCAATTAACTCAAAGTTCCTTCTTTTTCTTTAAAGAATTCTGCCTTCCTTAAAATATCATAAACAGTTCTTGTAGGTTGAGCACCCTTTTCAAGGAAATAGAGAATAGCTGGAACATTTAAACAAGTTTGATTCTTTATCGGATCATAAAAACCCACTTTTCGAAGATCTCTTCCTTCTCTTCGAGATCGAACATCAATTGCAACGATTCGATAGACAGCTTATTGGGATAGATGTAGCTAAACAATGCCCCCCCTAGAAACGTATAGGAGGTTTTCTCCTCATACGGCTCGAGAAAAAGATTCGAATTTCTGTCTATAATACAAGTAGATAGAAATTAGACTATGACTTGCATTAATTTCCTTACAGAAAAAACAAATTTCATTTATACTCATGACTCAAGTTGGTTAATTTTGACTGACAGACTTAAAAGGAAAAATCCTTCCAAATTTTTTGAGTCGTCTCTAAACTCTTTTCTTTGTCTCATCTCGAACGAATTGACTTTTATTCCTTATTCTGATCCAATTCTATTGTTGAGACAATTGAAAATCGCGTTTACTTGTTCCGGAATTCTTTATCTTTGATTTGTGAAATCCTTGGGTTTAGACATTACTTCGGGAATTCCTATTCTTTTTTCTTTCAAAAGAGTAGCAACATACCCTTTTTTTCTTATTTCCTTCGATAAAGCATTTCCCTCTTCTATAGAAATCAAATATGGGCGATTGATTCTGATAGACTTTTAATTGAAAGAGTTTTTCCAATCTTCCAAAATTGGACTTTCTTCTTATTTTAACCTTTCGATTTCTATATTAAGGATAGACTGACAAAGTTGGCCTAATTTATTAGTTTTCACTAACCCTAGATTCTTTCCCTTGATAAAAAATCAATTCTGTCCTCTCGAGCTCCATCGTGTACTATTTACTTACAAACAACCCAGCGCAAATTTGGTTCGGGACGAATAGAACAGACTATGTCGAGCCAAGAGCATTTTCATTACTATGGAAAATGATGGATAACAAAATCCACAATCGATCATGTCCTTCAAGTCGCACGTTGCTTTCTACCACATCGTTTTAAACGAAGTTTTACCATAACAAACATTCCTCTAATTTCATTGCAAAGTGGTATAGGGAATTGATCCAATATGGATGGGATCATGAATAGTCATTGGTTTAGTTTAGTTTTTTGTATACTAATTCAAACTTGCTATCTATGGAGAAATATGGATAAAAGAAATAAGTATTTATCGGGGAAGACTCCGCAAAGATCCAATTTATTTAAACCCATATTCTATCATATGAAGGAAACATAGTTCGAAAAAGACGAATAAACAAGTTTGCTTAAGACTTCTTTTTTATTGAATTTCCATCCTCAACAGAGGACTCGAGATGGTCAATCCTGAAATGAGAAGCGAAGGATCGACTCTTCTCCAACAAATAAACTATCAACCTCAAAAAAAGTTTAATTAATTTAATTACTATATTAGAATTAGATTAGCAATATATTTTTCCATAACAAAAACAATTAACTATTAACTAAATAAACTATTCCAATGAAAATAAATAAACTATTCCAATGAAAAGATTGAAAGTTTTTTGGTAGTTATAGAATTCTCGTACTTCTTCGACTCGAATACCAAAAGAGGGAAAAAATGAAGTAAAAAAAAAACACATTTCGTGTAAAGTCAAATTAAGGCCTTTGCTTTTACTTATAGCATTCTTTCTTTTACCTAAAAGAAGCAACTCCAAATCAAAAATAAGGAGAAGTATGATTTTTTGAATCCATTCTATCCAACGAACAGTTCTTACCTTATCCTTACCAGAATGGATCATTCTGGATATTTAAAGAATCGCAGATCGAGATGGTTTTCGCTTAACCAAAGAGGGGCCCTTTTTACTAATAATATAATACAACAAAAATCTATCTCTATCATAAAGGGATAGGTCTCATTTTTTATTTTTATACAGTGTTTTACGTCAAGTTTAAAATTTTTTCAATTAATTCGAAAGCCGAGTAGACAGAATAAAAGTTTTAAGACCTGTGCTGAAACTAAAAACTTCCTATTCTTTAATCTGGCCATGAAATATAGAATTAGGATACCCCCTTTATTTTCTTTTTATTTACTTACTTTAGTTCTTTAGTTCGGGAAAAAGAAATAGGGGGTCCTTCTTTTCTTTCACATTAGATGTCAAATGTATCATGTAAGAATTCCCCCTTCATGGATATGGAGCATAAAGTTTATCTAAGAAGTTCTAATTTCAAAACACATATGAGTAATGAGTAGTAGTAGGGGCATATCCTGAATGTGACTGATAGACCCAATTTTGAATGAAAATAAAGATATTCAATTTGACTGGACTTGACACTTGATTATGTTTTCTGAGAAAGAAAAAGAATGCTTAGAAATGCATCTAATCTAAGAGTTCATAAGAGATAATTATTCTCTTTAATAAACTTTCTTTTGTCTCGTGTGGGGTACAATATGATTTCATCTTTCGTTTCATCAGAAAAAATCTGGGACGGAAGGATTCGAACCTCCGAGTAACAGGACCAAAACCCGCTGCCTTACCACTTGGCCACGCCCCATTTCTGGTTTTATGCGACACTAATAAACACTATTATGTTTATTTGTTATTCGTCAATCCCACTTCAATTACATAAAAAATGAGGGATACTCTCTTGCTAGGATTCTAGACATGCGGATAATATAGAATCCAAAAAATATAGAATCCAAAAAATGCATTGATCATTACATGGAATTCTATTAAGATATTATATGAAAGTCGAATTTCTTCCATTCTCATTTGAGAGTGCGAATACAAGGAGGTATTTTGCGTTTGGGAAAGTCCGAAGAAAAAAGGATTTTGAACCCGCCTTTTCTTTTTCCCTTAGAAAAATAACTCAATAAAAATCCAATTATCTACTCTACAAGAACGAAATGCTTGTTATGCCTAATATACTTAGTTTAACCTGTATCTGTTTTAATTCTGTTCTTTATCCTACTAGTTTTTTCTTCGCCAAATTGCCCGAAGCTTATGCCATTTTCAACCCAATCGTGGATTTTATGCCTGTCATACCTATACTCTTTTTTCTATTAGCCTTTGTTTGGCAAGCTGCTGTAAGTTTTCGATGAAATCTTTACTACTCTGTTCTGTCTGCCAAATTGAATGATGTATTCATTCCAAAAAAATTCTAAAAATGAATAAAAGCCGAGAAGTCTTATATTATGAACCTTCGATTCTAAAATTCAAATTCTTCTACATTGAATGTATAGCTGCAGCAATAAATTGGGATCCGCCTTTCTACCCCACCCCCTGCACCTACGTTGAGCAGGTACCTTTAGGTACCCACACAATACCTAACCTAATTTTTGATATTGATAAGAGTGCTTATTATAAATCAATTCTTGCAATTTTTTTCAAGAATTGATTTTTGCATTTTTAGGTGTAAAAATCAAAAAAAACCATCCTAGTGGATCTGTGTGGTAAGGAAAAACGGGTAATCTATTCCTTAAAAAAAAATCTTGGAGATTATGTAATGCTTACTCTCAAACTTTTTGTTTATACAGTAGTGATATTCTTTGTTTCCCTCTTTATCTTTGGATTCTTATCTAATGACCCAGGACGTAATCCTGGGCGTGAGGAGTAAAAATCCAAATTTTTTTGGAATTTTTTCTTACAAATTGGATTTGTTTCGTACATTTATCTATGAGAAAATCCGGGGGTCAGAATTCCTTCCAATTCGAAAGTCCCAAATGATCCGAGGGGGCGGAAAGAGAGGGATTCGAACCCTCGGTACAAAAAAATTGTACAACGGATTAGCAATCCGCCGCTTTAGTCCACTCAGCCATCTCTCCCCGTTCCAAATCGAAAGGTTTCCGTGATATGACAGAGGCAAGAAATAATGATTGCAAAAAATCCTTCCTTTTTCTTTCAAAAGTCCATAAAAATTATATTGCCAATTCCATTTTAATTATATTCTTTTTTCTTAATGTTAATAAAAAAAAATAAAAAAAAGAAGAAAATTCTTGTTTTTTCTTTCTAAAATTCGATATTGGCTGAGAAACAATCAGATAGATTTTCTCTTCAGCGGGCATTTTCATATAGGACTTGTTATAATAAAACAAGCAGGTTATATAAAAAATAAAAAACTCTTTTTTCGATTATTTATAAACAAAAAGGGTTCTTATCAAACCCACCATAAAATTGGAAAGAAAGATAAAGTAAGTAGACCTGACTCCTTGAATGATGCCTCTATCCACTATTCTGATATATAAATTCGATGTAGATGAAATTGTATAAGCGGATTTTTTGTATTTCCTTAGACTTAGACCGCGCAAGGCAAGAATTTTTCGCTATTTACGATTTCATATTCTTGTTACTAGATGTTCTATAGGAATAAGAAGAAATCGCAACTCCTTTCCGCTACACATAAAAATGGATTTCGAAAGTCCTTTTTTTTTCAATATCTTTCTTTTTTTTTTCAGAATCCCATTTTTGTTCTTCCACCCATGCAATAGAGAGCGAGTGGGAAAAGAGGGGTTACTTTTATTTTCATTTTTCCTTAAAAGATAGGCTTTGAAATAGGAGTCATGGAATAATGCTGAATTCAAATGTTTATTTCTATAGTATAAGAAAAACTAATCGAATCAAATTCATGGATTTACCACGACCTCGGTTGTGACCCCATAGATAAAAATGAAAAATTTCTATCTTCGAGACCTTTGAAAAAGGGCATTGAACGAGAAATAAATCGTCCACAGATAATCAAACTATCGTATGCCTTGGAAGTGATATGAGGTGCTCGGAAATGGTTGAAGTAATTGAATAGGAGGATCACTATGACTATAGCCCTTGGTAGAGTTACTAAAGAAGAAAATGATCTATTTGATATTATGGACGACTGGTTACGAAGGGACCGTTTCGTTTTTGTAGGATGGTCCGGCCTATTGCTCTTTCCTTGTGCTTATTTCGCTTTAGGGGGTTGGTTTACAGGGACAACTTTTGTAACTTCTTGGTATACCCATGGATTGGCTAGTTCCTATTTGGAAGGTTGTAATTTCTTAACCGCGGCAGTTTCCACCCCTGCCAATAGTTTAGCACACTCTTTGTTGCTACTATGGGGCCCGGAAGCGCAAGGGGATTTTACTCGTTGGTGTCAATTAGGCGGTCTGTGGACTTTTGTCGCTCTCCATGGGGCTTTTGCACTAATAGGTTTCATGTTACGTCAATTTGAACTTGCTCGGTCTGTTCAATTGCGGCCTTATAATGCAATTTCATTCTCTGCTCCAATCGCTGTTTTTGTTTCCGTATTCCTTATTTATCCACTGGGGCAATCTGGTTGGTTCTTTGCGCCGAGTTTTGGCGTAGCAGCGATATTTCGATTCATCCTCTTTTTCCAAGGATTTCATAATTGGACATTGAACCCATTTCATATGATGGGAGTTGCCGGAGTATTAGGCGCGGCTCTGCTATGCGCTATTCATGGGGCGACCGTAGAAAACACTCTAT